AATGAATTGCCTGATAAAAGGATTACCTTGATAGGGTAAATAATGTATTTAAATAGTACATTCATTAATAATCTAATTTATACACCGATTTTATATTTGATAGAATTAAACTATCTCTAAAAGTTTCAAAAACTCATGTGCATCATACACCAAAATATACTTTAAAAAGATAAGCTAATTAAGCTAGTGGGTTCATACCCCATTTATAAAGGTTTTAATCCTTTTCTTTTTAATTTTTAATAATTCATCAAAAATCTTATTTTTTTTAATATTAATAATAGGCACTATTATTACAATTTCATCTAATTCATGATTAGGTGCATGAATAGGATTAGAAATTAATTTATTATCTTTTATCCCCCTAATAAGAGATAATAACTTAATATCAACAGAAGCATCATTAAAATATTTTTTAACCCAGGCTTTGGCTTCAACTATTCTATTATTTTCTTTTATTTTAATAATAATTAATAAAAATTATATAATTTATTCAAATATATTTATAAATGAAATAAATTTTACTAATTTAATAATTTTTTCAAGTTTATTATTAAAAGTTGGAGGAGCTCCATTCCATTTTTGATTTCCTAATATTATTGAAGGTTTATCATGAATAAATAGATTTATTTTAATAACTTGACAAAAAATTGCTCCATTTATACTAATATCTTATATAATTAACAATTTATTAGTTACTATTTGTTCAATTTTATCAATTATATCTGGAGCCCTAGGTGGATTAAATCAATCATTACTACGAAAATTAATAGCATTTTCATCAATTAGTCATTTAGGATGAATAATTAGTTCTTTAATATTAAACCAAAATATTTGATTTATGTACTTTTTATTTTATTCATTTTTATCATTTAACATGGTTTTAATATTTAATTTATGAAAAATTTTTCATATTAATAAAATATTTTCAACTTTTAATTATTCTAAACCATTAAAATTTATATTAATATTTAATTTACTTTCATTGGGAGGACTTCCTCCATTTATAGGTTTTATTCCTAAATGAATTTTAATTTATTCATTAACCATAAACAACCAATTCTTATTAACCTTTATCATAATTAGATTTACTTTATTAACTCTATATTTTTATATTCGAATTTGTTATAGAGGATTCATATTAAATCACTATGAATTAAAATGAATTAATAATTTTCAAGTAAGAAAAATACAAATAAATTTGTATTTATATTCTTCATCAATTTCATTATTAGGTTTACCTCTTATTAGATCATTATATATTATATTTTAAAGGCTTTAAGTTAAATAAACTAATAGCCTTCAAAGCTATAAATATAAGAATGATCTTTTAAGCCTTAGTAAATTATATTACTCCTTTAGAATTGCAGTCTAATGTCATTATTGACTATAAAGCCTAAAATTTTGATTAAAGAGATTATTCCCATAAATAGATTTACAGTCTATTGCCTAAATTTCAGCCATTTAATCATAAACGCAACAATGATTATTTTCAACAAATCATAAGGATATTGGAACTTTATATTTTATGTTTGGCGCATGAGCAGGAATAGTTGGAACTTCGTTAAGAATTTTAATTCGAGCAGAATTAGGCCATCCAGGAGCATTAATTGGAGATGATCAAATTTATAATGTTATTGTAACAGCACATGCATTTGTTATAATTTTTTTTATGGTTATACCTATTATGATTGGTGGATTTGGAAATTGATTAGTTCCTTTAATATTAGGAGCTCCTGATATAGCATTTCCACGAATAAATAATATAAGATTTTGGTTATTGCCTCCCTCATTAACACTATTGATAGCAAGTTCAATAGTTGAAAATGGAGCCGGTACAGGATGAACAGTATACCCACCACTTTCATCTATTATTGCACATAGAGGAGCATCAGTTGATTTAGCTATTTTTTCATTACATTTAGCAGGAATTTCATCAATTTTAGGAGCTGTAAATTTTATTACAACAGTAATTAATATACGAGCCACAGGAATTTCATTTGATCGAATACCTTTATTTGTTTGATCAGTAGCTATTACAGCTTTACTTTTATTATTATCATTACCTGTATTAGCAGGAGCAATTACTATACTTTTAACTGATCGAAATTTAAATACTTCATTCTTTGATCCTGCTGGAGGAGGTGATCCAATTTTATATCAACATTTATTTTGATTTTTTGGTCATCCAGAAGTTTATATTTTAATTCTTCCTGGATTTGGAATAATTTCTCATATTATTAGTCAAGAATCAGGAAAAAAAGAAACATTCGGATCACTGGGAATAATTTATGCCATATTAGCTATTGGATTATTAGGATTTATTGTATGAGCCCACCATATATTTACAGTAGGAATAGATGTTGATACTCGAGCTTATTTTACTTCAGCTACAATAATTATTGCTGTACCTACAGGAATTAAAATTTTCAGTTGATTAGCAACATTACATGGAACCTATATCAAATATTCACCAGCTATTTTATGAGCTTTAGGATTTGTATTTTTATTTACCATTGGTGGATTAACTGGTGTAGTATTAGCAAATTCATCAGTTGATATTATTTTACATGATACATATTATGTAGTTGCTCATTTTCATTATGTATTATCAATAGGAGCAGTATTTGCCATTATAGCTGGATTTATTCATTGATATCCTTTATTTACAGGATTAATTATAAATAATAAACTATTAAAGAGTCAATTTATTATTATATTTATTGGAGTAAATTTAACATTTTTCCCTCAACATTTTTTAGGATTAGCAGGTATACCTCGACGATATTCTGATTATCCAGATGCTTATACTTCATGAAATATTGTTTCTACAATTGGCTCATCAATTTCATTATTAGGTATTATTTTATTATTATTTATTATTTGAGAAAGTATAATTACTAATCGACAAGTAATTTATCCTATACAATTAAATTCATCAATTGAATGATATCAAAATATTCCACCAGCTGAACATAGTTATTCTGAATTACCTTTATTAACTAATTTCTAATGTGGCAGATTAGTGCAATGGATTTAAGCTCCATATATAAAGTATTTTACTTTTATTAGAAATGGCAACTTGATCTAATTTAAACTTACAAAATAGAGCATCTCCTCTAATAGAACAATTAATTTTCTTTCACGATCATACATTATTAATTCTTATAATAATTACTGTGATAGTTGGATATTTAATATTTATATTATTACTTAATAAATATACTAATCGATTTTTATTACATGGTCAAACAATTGAAATAATTTGAACAATTTTACCAGCAATTATTCTTTTATTCATTGCTTTTCCATCCTTACGATTATTATATTTATTAGATGAAATTAATGAACCATCAATTACATTAAAATCAATTGGTCATCAATGATACTGATCATATGAATATTCAGATTTTATAAATATTGAATTTGATTCATATATAATTCCCACCAATGAACTTTCATCAGAAGGATTTCGATTATTAGACGTTGATAACCGAGTTATCTTACCTATAAACTCTCAAATTCGAATTTTAGTAACAGCAGCTGACGTAATTCATTCATGAACTATCCCAGCTTTAGGTGTAAAAGTTGATGGAACTCCTGGACGATTAAATCAAACAAATTTTATAATAAATCGACCTGGTTTATTCTATGGTCAATGTTCAGAAATTTGTGGAGCTAATCATAGTTTTATACCTATTGTTATTGAAAGAATTTCAACTAACTATTTTATTAAATGAATTAATAATATAATAAATTCTTCATTAGATGACTGAAAGCAAGTACTGGTCTCTTAAACCATTCAATAGTAAATTAGCACTTACTTCTAATGAAAAAAAAAATTAGTTAAATTATAACATTAGTATGTCAAACTAAAATTATTAAACTATTAATATTTTTTGATTCCACAAATAGCCCCGATTAATTGATTATTCTTATTTTTAATATTTTCTATAATTTTTTTATTATTTAATATAATAAATTATTATTCAATTATTCCATCATCACCTAAATTAAATTTATTAAAAATAATAAAAACTAATTCTTTAAATTGAAAATGATAACTAATTTATTTTCTGTATTTGATCCTTCATCTAATTTCATAAATATTTCATTAAATTGATTAAGAACATTTATTGGTTTATTAATAATCCCATCTATATACTGATTTATACCTTCTCGATACCATATTATATGAAATACAATTCTATTAACTCTTCACAAAGAATTTAAAACTTTATTGGGACCATCAGCTTATAATGGAACGACATTAATTTTTATTTCTTTATTTTCTATAATCTTATTTAATAATTTTATAGGATTATTTCCTTATATTTTTACTAGAACAAGTCATTTAACTTTAACTTTAACACTTGCTTTACCTTTATGATTAACATTCATATTATATGGATGATTAAATAATACAAATCATATATTTGCTCATTTAGTTCCTCAAGGAACCCCTTCTGTTCTTATACCATTTATAGTATGTATTGAAACAATTAGTAATATTATTCGACCTGGTACATTAGCTGTACGACTAACAGCTAATATAATTGCTGGTCATTTATTAATAACTTTATTAGGAAATACTGGACCTAACTTATCAACTATTATAATTAGAATTTTATTAATTACACAAATTTTATTATTAATATTAGAATCTGCAGTTGCAATTATCCAATCTTATGTGTTTGCTGTATTAAGAACATTATATTCAAGAGAAGTAAATTAATTATTTAATATTTATTAATGTCAACACACTCAAATCATCCATTTCATTTAGTTAATTATAGACCATGACCACTAACAGGTGCTATTGGAGCAATAACAACTGTTTCAGGTATAGTAAAATGATTCCATCAATATGATATATCATTATTTATTATAGGAAACATTATTACTATTTTAACAGTTTATCAATGATGACGAGATGTCTCTCGAGAAGGAACATTTCAAGGACTTCATACATATCCAGTAACAATTGGACTTCGTTGGGGAATAATTTTGTTTATTTTATCAGAAGTTTTATTCTTTATATCCTTTTTTTGAGCTTTTTTTCATAGTAGTCTATCACCTAATATTGAATTAGGGGCAACATGACCTCCATTAGGAATTATTACATTTAATCCTTTCCAAATTCCATTATTAAATACAACTATTTTACTTTCTTCAGGTATTACAGTTACATGAGCTCATCATAGTATTATAGAAGGAAATCATTCACAAACAACTCAAGGACTATTTTTTACAATACTTCTAGGAGTTTACTTTACAATTTTACAAGCTTATGAATATATTGAAGCTCCTTTCACAATTGCTGATTCAGTTTATGGTTCTACATTTTTCATAGCAACAGGATTTCATGGACTTCATGTATTAATTGGAACAACATTTTTATTAATTTGTCTTATTCGACATTTAAATAATCATTTCTCCAAAAGACATCATTTTGGATTTGAAGCAGCAGCATGATACTGACATTTTGTTGATATTGTATGATTATTTTTATATATTTCAATTTATTGATGAGGAGGATAAATATTAATTATTAATATATTTATATAATATAATAAGTATATATGACTTCCAATCATAAAGTCTATAAAATATAGTATAAATAATTTATTCAATTATAATTATATCAATTATTATTCTAATAATATCAATAATTATGATAATATTAGCTTCAATTTTATCAAAAAAATCTATTATTGATCGAGAAAAAAGTTCTCCATTTGAATGTGGATTTGACCCAAAATCATCTTCTCGCCTTCCCTTTTCTTTACATTTTTTTTTAATTACAATTATTTTTTTAATTTTTGATGTAGAAATTGCATTAATTTTACCAATAATTTTAATTATTAATTATTCAAACTTACTTATATGAACTATAACATCAACAATTTTTATTATTATCCTATTAATTGGATTATATCATGAATGAAACCAAGGAATACTAAATTGATCAAATTAATCTTATTAATATGTAGGGTTGTAGTTAATTAATAACATTTGATTTGCATTCAAAAAATACTATTTATTTAGTCTACCTTGAATATGAAGCAATAAATTGCAATTAGTTTCGACCTAATCTTAGGTTAATTATACCCTTATTCTTTAATTGAAACCAAAATAGAGGTATATCACTGTTAATGATAAAATTGAGAATAATCTCCAATTAAAGAAGTATGATGTTCTAAGTAAAGCTGCTAACTTTTTCTTTTAATGGTTAAATTCCATTTATACTTCTTCTAATAGTTTATATAGTTTAACTAAAACCTTACATTTTCATTGTAAAAATAAAATTTAATTTTTATAAATTACTAAAATTAATTCACTATATCTAAAGATTAGTCAATCTCCATAATATCTTCAATATTATACTCTATTTATAAGCTATTTAGATATAAAAAAATTAATAAATTTAATAAAAATATAATTCATAATACTCTTGTTATAAAATAAATTTTTAAACTATTATTATGAAAAATTATATTAATTTTTGAATAAGTAATCAATTTTAAATTTAAATTTTGACCCCCCAAATATTCAGACCAACCCTGATCAAAAGATTTAATTACTAAATAACCAAAATTTAATGGAATATTAATAATTCCATATGTTGAAATATAAGGTATTAATCATATTGAACCTAAAAAATAAGACATTTTATAAAAATTATAAGATTTATTACAAAAATATAAAGAAACATTTGATAATAAATAACCTATAATTCCACCTAATAAACAAACAAATAATGTTAATAATTTCAAATATATTGGTAAACAAATCATATAATTAGAAGAAAATATTAATCATCTTAATATTCTACCTCCAACAATTGATATAATTAATAAACCAAATATCCCCTTTAACATAATTCAACCTTCATCATTTAATATATTTAAAGGTCCACAATTCAAATCATCTGTTATTGTATAATAAACTAAACGAAATGAATAAGAAACTGTTAAACCTGTAGAAATAAAATATAAAAAAAATGAAAAATAATTAATATATCTTAAAGAAACAACTTCTAAAATTATATCCTTCGAATAAAAACCTGCTAAAAAAGGTATTCCACATAAAGCTAAATTAGCAATATTAAAACAAGATGAAGTTAAAGGCATAAAACTTATTAAACTTCCTATGTAACGAATATCTTGAAAATTATTTATATTATGAATAATAGATCCGGCACATATAAATAATAAAGCCTTAAATAATGCATGAGTTAATAAATGAAAAAAAGCTAATTTATAAAATCCTATTGACAAAATTCTTATTATTAATCCCAACTGTCTTAATGTAGATAAAGCAATAATTTTTTTTAAATCAAATTCATAATTAGCTCCTAAACCCGCTATAAATATTGTTAAACCAGAAATCAATAATATTAACTTACCTAAAATTGTATCTATTAATAAAATATTAAATCGAATTAATAAATAAACTCCAGCAGTTACTAAAGTTGATGAATGAACTAAAGCTGAAACAGGAGTTGGAGCAGCTATAGCTGCTGGTAATCAAGATGAAAATGGAATTTGAGCTCTCTTAGTTATAGCAGCTAAAACAATTAAAAATGCAATAATTTTTATTTCATAACTTATTTTTATAACTTCAATAAAAAATACATAATTTCATCTTCCAAAATTTAATATTCAAGCAATAGCTAATAAAAAAGCTACATCCCCAATTCGATTACTCAATGCTGTTAATATCCCAGCATTATAAGACTTAACATTTTGAAAATAAATAACTAAACAATAAGAAACCAATCCTAAACCGTCTCATCCTAATAGAATTCTAATTAAATTAGGTCTAATAATTAATAACATTATTGATAAAACAAATATTAATACTAATAAAATAAATCGATTAATATTTTTATCCAATCTTATATATTCCATTCTATAAAAAATTACTAAAGAAGAAATAAATAAAACAAATCTTATAAATAATAAACATATTCAATCAAATAAAAAAGTTATCACAATTCTTGATGAATTAATAAAAACAACTTCTCATTCCAAAAAATATGTTATTTCATTTAATATAAAATAAAGTCTCATAAAAAATAATAATAAACTAATTAATATTAATTTAACAAAACTAATTATACAGAGATTTAAAAATTTCATGATTTAAAATGAATTATAATTCATATCATTGACACCACAAATCAATATTTTTATTAAACTATTTAAATAAATTCATAAAAAACAAATTTCTCTTTTTATAATTAATAAATTTAAAGGAAATCAATGCAATATTAATAACAAATATTCTCGAATTTTACCATTTCTAAATCTATAGATTCCAGAATAAATTTTTCCATGTTGAGTATAAGCATATAAATAAAGTCTATAGGCAGCTCTAAAAAAAGATAATAAAGACAATACTAATATTGTAATTCATGATCATCTAATAATTCTATTTAATAAAGAAATTTCACCTAACAAATTTAATGTAGGAGGAGCTGCTATATTAGCAGAACTTAATAAAAATCATCATAATGTTAAAGAAGGTAAAAAATTTAATAATCCCTTATTAATTAATAAACTTCGTCTACCTAATCGTTCATAAGAAATATTTGCTAAACAAAATAATCCAGAAGAACATAAACCATGAGCAATCATTAATCTTAAAGATCCACATAATCCTCAAAAATTTATTGTTATTAAACCAGCTAAAACAATTCCTATATGAGCAACTGATGAATAAGCAATTAAAGATTTTAAATCAGTTTGTCGTAAACATACTAATCTAATTAATACCCCACCAATTAAACTAATTGAAATTCATAAAAAATTAAATTTTATACCAGCTAATTGCAAGAATGAAAATACTCGTAATAAACCATACCCACCTAATTTTAACATAATCCCAGCTAAAATTATTGAACCTGAAATTGGAGCTTCTACATGAGCCTTTGGTAATCATAAATGAACTAAAAATATTGGTATTTTAACTAAAAATGCTAAAATTAAAGAAAAGTATAAAATATCAAAATCAAATATATAATTTCTTAGTATATAAAAATTTATAGAACCAACAATATTATATAAAAAAAATAAACCAATTAATATAGGCAATGATACAAATAAAGTATAAAATAATAAATATAAACCAGCCTGTAAACGTTCAGGTTGATAACCTCATCCTAAAATCAATAATAAAGTTGGAATTAAACTTCTTTCAAAAAATAGATAAAATAAAAATAAATTATTATTACCAAAAGATAAAATTAAAAATAATAATAAAAATAAAACATTTATTATAAATAATTTTGAATAATTATTTATTTTATAAATATTTTCTCTAGCTATTATTATTAAAACTGTAATTCATAAACTCAATAAAATTAAAACATATGAAATTAAATCACATCCTAAAAAATAAGATAAATTTATAAAATAACTGTCATAAAAATTAAAAATAATAAAAATAAATGTAATAATAAATAATATATTTTGAACCATTCAAAATACATTATATATAAAACATAATGGAATAATAAATAAAACAAAAAAAATTAATTTTATCATTATAAAATTCTAAAAGATTTAAAATTATCATTTCCATGTGTTCGAATTAAAGATACCAAAATAGATAAACCTAACGCACCTTCACAAACTCTAAAAGTTAAAAATATTATTCTAAAAAATGTTTCATAATTTATAAAATTTAAATAAATAAATAATAAAAAAAATAAGATTAATACAATAAATTCTAAACTTAATAACATTGATAATAAATGTTTACGTCTAGAAATAAATACAAATAATCCTATCATTAACATAATTCTTGGAAATTCTCAATTAAAAAATTTTATCATTTGTTTTAATAATTTAATAAAAATATTGGTCTTGTAAACCAAAAATAAGATTTATATCTTTTAAAACTTCAAGAGAAAAGAAATTCTTTTTCATTAATCTCCAAAATTAATATTTTTTATAAACTACCTCTTGATATTATACAAATTATATATCTATTAGCCTTTATTACAAGATTAATTTTTATACAAATTAATCACCCTTTAGCAATAGGTTTAATCCTTCTAATTCAAACAATTATTATTTGTTTATTAACAGGATTAATTACAAAAAGTTTTTGATTTTCATATGTACTATTTTTGATTTTCCTAGGAGGTATATTAGTTTTATTCATCTATGTAACATCTTTAGCATCAAATGAAATATTTTCATTTTCAATTAAAATAATTATATACTCATTATTTTTAATTATATCAACATTTATATTTATATATTTAATAAATGATTATATTTATATAAATATTAATATTTTTAATAATGAAATAGATTTATTATATAAAAATATATTTAATAAAGAAAATTCCTTAAATTTAAATAAATTATATAATTATCCAACAAATATAATTACAATTTTACTAATAAACTATTTATTAATTACTTTAATTGCTATTGTAAAGATTACAAAATTATTTCATGGTCCAATTCGAATAATAAATTAATAACAAATGAATAAACCTATACGAACTATTCACCCAATTATTAAAATTACAAACAATTCACTTATTGATTTACCTGCACCAACTAATATTTCAGCCTGATGAAATTTTGGATCTTTATTAGGGTTATGTTTAATTATTCAAATCTTAACAGGACTATTATTAGCTATACATTACACAGCAGACATTAATTTAGCTTTTTATAGTGTTAATCATATTTGTCGTGATGTAAATAATGGATGATTTCTACGAACCTTACATGCTAATGGTGCATCATTTTTTTTTATTTGTATTTATCTTCACATTGGACGAGGAATTTATTATAGATCATACTTATATCAAGAAACATGATTAGTAGGAGTAATTATTTTATTCCTAGTAATAGGAACAGCATTTATAGGATATGTACTTCCATGAGGACAAATATCATTCTGAGGAGCAACAGTTATTACTAATTTATTATCCGCAATTCCATATATTGGAATTGAATTAGTCCAATGAGTATGAGGAGGATTTGCCGTTGATAACGCAACTTTAACACGATTCTTCACATTTCATTTTATTTTACCTTTTATTGTTCTTGCAATAACAATAATCCATTTATTATTTCTTCATCAAACTGGATCTAATAATCCAATTGGAATTAATTCAAATGTTGATAAAATTCCATTTCATCCATATTTCACTTTCAAAGATTTAATTGGATTTGTAATTATAATTATAGGTTTAATATTATTAACCCTAATTAATCCTTATATATTAGGAGACCCAGATAATTTTATTCCTGCTAATCCTTTAGTTACTCCAATTCATATTCAACCTGAATGATATTTTTTATTTGCTTATGCTATTTTACGATCAATTCCTAATAAATTAGGAGGAGTAATTGCTCTTGTCCTATCAATTTTAATTCTAACAATTTTACCATTTTATCATATAAGAAATTTTCGAGGTATTCAATTCTACCCAATCAATAAAATTATATTTTGAATTATAGTAATTACAGTATTTTTATTGACTTGAATTGGAGCACGACCAGTAGAAGACCCATATATTCTAATTGGTCAAATTTTAACAATTGTATATTTTATATATTATTTAATTAATCCACTGATTACTAAATTATGAGATAATTTATTAAATTAGTTAATGAGCTTGAATAAGCATATGTTTTGAAAACATATGATAGAAATCAATTTTTCTATTAACTTTACTAAAATAATTTCACTATAATAATATAATTAATAAAATTTTTAAACCAATAAAAAATATTAAATAATTTAATGATAAAGGCAAAAATCCCTTTCAAGCTAAATATATTAATTTATCATATCGAAATCGTGGTAAAGAACCACGAACTCAAATAATTAAAAATCTAACAAATGTTAACTTAACATAAAATATTAAAGAAAATAAATCTCCCCCTAAAAATATCAAAGAAAATAATATTCTTATAAATAAAATTCTTGCATATTCAGCTAAAAAAATTAATGCAAATCCACCTCTTCTATACTCAATATTAAATCCTGACACTAATTCTGACTCTCCTTCAGCAAAATCAAACGGAGTTCGATTTATTTCAGCTAATGAAATTCTTAATCAAACTAATATTATAGGAAATAATAAAACAAAAAATCACAAATAATTCTGATAATAGAAAAAATTAATAAAATTATAATCACCAATTAAAAAAATAAATGATAATAAAATTAAAGCTAAACTAACTTCATAAGAAATTGTTTGAGCAACAGAACGAAGACTTCCTAATAAAGCATAATTTGAGTTTGAAGATCAACCCGCAATTATAATTGTATATACACTTAATCTTGTACAACATAAAAAAAATAAAATTCCTAAATCAAAAGAAAATAATTTAATTATATAAGGAATACATATTCAACAAAACAAGGATAAAAATAAAGAAAAAATTGGAGAAAAATAATAAGAAATATAATTAGATAATAAAGGATAAGTTTGTTCCCTTGTAAATAATTTAATTGCATCACAAAATGGTTGAGGAATCCCAATAATTCCCACTTTATTTGGACCTTTACGAATTTGAATATATCCCAATACTTTTCGTTCTAATAAAGTCAAAAAAGCAACTCTTACTAAAACACAAATAATTAAAATTAAACTCCCAGTAAATATTAATATTAAATCTATAAAAATCAAGTACTATTCATAGTAAAAACTACATTTAATAAATTCTAAATTTATTGCACTAATCTGCCAAAATAGTATATATTATATATATTAATAAAATTCATATTATAAAATTTTAAAATTTAAATATTTGGTCCTTTCGTACTAAAATATTTTAATTTATTAAAGATAGAAACCAACCTGGCTTACACCGGTTTGAACTCAGATCATGTAAGAATTTAAAAGTCGAACAGACTTAAAATTTAAGCTACTACACCTAAAATTATATCTTAATCCAACATCGAGGTCGCAATCATTTTTATCAATAAGAACTCTCCAAAAATATTACGCTGTTATCCCTAAAGTAACTTAATTTTTTAATCAATAATATTGGATCAAATATTCAAAAATTAATGTATTAATAAAAATAAAAGTTTTTTAAATTTTACTATCACCCCAATAAAATAAATATAATATTGATAATAAAAATTATTTAAAAAATTAATAAAATTATATTTATAAAGATTTATAGGGTCTTCTCGTCTTTTAAAAATATTTTAGCTTTTTAACTAAAAAATTAAATTCTATTATAAATTTATATGAAACAGTTAATATTTCGTCCAACCATTCATTCCAGCCTTCAATTAAAAGACTAATGATTATGCTACCTTTGCACAGTTAATATACTGCGGCCGTTAAATAATTATCAATGGGCAGGTTAGACTTTTTATACAAACCAAAAAGACATGTTTTTGTTAAACAGGCGAACATTATTTTGCCAAATTCTTTACATAAACTTTTCAAATAAATATATAATTATAAAATAATATACTAATTTTATCATTATTTCAAAATTTAATAAATTTAAATTTTTATTTTTATAAAAAATTAAAGATTCTTAAATCATTTATTTAAATAAATAATTTATAACAAAATTATTAATAATTGCTAATTCTAAACATATATTTATATAAAATAAATTAATCTTATAAAAATTTATTCTATAGCTTATCCCATAAAATATTAAATTTTAAAAATATTAATTTTAAAAAATAAATTAATATATTTAAAAATTCTAAATTAAATTTATTTCTAAAAAAACTAGATATATTTAAAAACGAATAACTTTTCATTTCCAATAAATTATTTAAAATAATTTTATTACATTAACTTTAATAATTTATTAACTCTTTTAAATTCGAGAAAAATATATTTATATTTTTTAATTAATAAACCCTGATACACAAGGTACAATAAATTAAATTTACTTAATTTATAAAAATTTTTCATATTATTTCAATTTTATTTCACAATACTAATATACTATAATAAAAATTATAATTTCATAAAAAATTACTCAAAAAAATAAATATCATAATTATTTTTAATATAATAAATAAAAATTTAATAAAATTAATAAATAAATATTAATCAATTTATATTGATTTGCACAAAAATCTTTTCAATGTAAATGAAATACTTTACTTAAAAGCTTTAAATTGTCATTCTAGATACACTTTCCAGTACATCTACTATGTTACGACTTATCTTATTTTAATAATAAGAGCGACGGGCGATATGTACATATTTTAGAGCTAAAATCAAATTATTAATCTTTATAATTTTACATTCAAATCCAATTTTATTAAATTTTACATATTTAAATTCAATTATAACTAAAATGTAACCCATTTTTACTTAAACATAAACTACACCTTGATCTGATATAAATTTTATTAAAATTATAGAAAATTATTATTTTTATAAAATATTCTTATAACGACGGTATATAAACTGATTAACAAATTTAAGTAAGGTCCAACGTGGATTATCGATTATAAAACAGGTTCCTCTGAATAGTCTAAAATACCGCCAAATTTTTTAAGTTTCAAGATCATAACTATTACTACCTAAGTTTTTATATTTAAATTTTAAATAATAGGGTATCTAATCCTAGTTTTTATTTAAAATTTCTTAACTTCAATTAATTTTCAATTAGATAATTATTAAATTTATAAATTTCACCTAATAAATTTAATGAAATATAATACAAATATAAACAATTTAATTACTACTAATAAAAATTTACTTGCATTATTTGTATAACCGCGGATGCTGGCACAAATTCAACCAATACTAAAAAAAATTACTATTTATAAATTTCTTTAATTAATAATATTAATTACTGAGAATAAAATAATATTATTAAAAAAAAAAATTAAAATGAAAATCTATCTCTTTATAAATAAATCTCAGAAATAATTTATAATATGAAATGTATCTTTTAATTAATTATAAAATC